GGGTGTTTCCGAGCAGCGAGGCTTACACCCATTCGCATTAGTTCATCCAAAGTTCCTTACCCTTATGCACGAATTATTGAATAAGCCATCTTCCTATCAAGGTTAAGGAGTCAACTGAGCATCTCAGCGGCGGGATTCAATACCCGAATCGAATCAGAGTTCACGCCGCCCGCCCTGAACAAATAGGAGGCGTGGGCCACAGGTCGCACATAAGCCGCCGGGTCGCACGACAGAAGAACACCCAACATACAGATGCACACTCCCCCATGTGAAATATTCATCTTCATTGGAGCTTTTTGGTAGTAGTCGTGACCAACAGCCATAGCCATCAGCTGTCGGCTCGTTGGTAAGGCAAGAGCTTCAAGCCCGATTTCTGGTGGCATATCCCCTACACAAGCACCACCCGACGAAGGGGGGACGGGGAAAGCTACAGGCCCAAAACCTTCGACCCTTCTTTCTAAATGGGGGTGCCCGGAGCACCTCATCTTGTCATTTCGTCGTTGCTCATTCCCGTTAGGCCGAAGTGTTTGGCGTTTCCTTCTCCGCGCCCGTTCATGCTTCGCTGACCTATCGCGTGGTAAAAAGAAGAAAGTACGAAAGAATAGTAAACGGAGCACACCGCAGAAAGATTCTAAATATGAGAAGTCCCCCTTGGATTCGAGAAGAAGAAAATGAAGAACAGGAACGAAACGAAATAAGGCGTTTCTAGCTCTAGTATCGGATGAGCTTCTCCCAATTATGTCTGGTAATAGAATAGGGCGGCTTGCTCTGACCAAGACTCCACTTTTTGCTCTGTCCATGGAGCGTATGAATTTCCTGGAATGTAGATAGACCAAAAGAGGGAATGAAGAGATAGGAATAGGAATTATAGTACCATTGGAAAAAGGGGCACCCGTGGAAACATCTCTACTGACGAACCATTTCAATAGTACGGGTGCTGCCGTGCCACGAGGCACGACCATAAAAATAATAAAAAAGAAAAAGTTATGTAGTTGGACCATCAGCTCTATCCGTTCGAGTTTCACTTCTCTAAAGAAGATAAGACGCTAAAACTGAAAGTGTTCGCAATGCATACCGAAAGGATACCAATGAAGCCGACCATTAATGACTAGTTCGAACACCAGGAGCGGTCTGATCCCTTATTTGATCAGATAGACTGCTCTTAGAAACATAAAACAAAAGCAAACTCTCATAGTTCGGAGCCCAGCTTCAACTACTTCTTCTTAAGTGAGGTTTCTTATAGTTGAAAATTCCTTCTCGGGGTCTTCCTTTCTACTCCTAATGGTAGTGCGCATCTCAAACTATGAGGGGCCTTTGAAGCCCGCACCACAAACTGCTACAGCATAAACATAGGCTGGTAGTATGAATTGTCCCAAACTGCATAAAAGCTTATGTCTTCATATAGGAAGAACCTCCCAATAGCTCTCCTAGCCGCTGCATGCAACCTCTGCGAAAATACTGATTTCATCGAGGGTTGTACTACTGTTTTCTTCAAAAGAAGGAAAAAAGAGACTCAACTTCTTTTTCTCGTAGCGCCTGATGCAGAGAGACCGCTCCGCAAAGATTCCCCAATACCACTGTCATCAAAATCCTCCGTACGACAGCCCTGCCCTCTCTAGGCTAGGCTCCTCTGTTACATCAACTAGATCCACTCCCACCGAAAAGAAATTCCTTTTTTTGGCCAATCCTAATTTCAAATAAAGCACTCTTCCTCATTTGTTTCTCTTTTATTGCCTTCTTTATTAGTGAAGGGGATCCTCGAGAAAGCTCTTTGGCCAATTCTGTAGAATTTTGGCATATGGCGATGTTATTTCCAGCCAAACATGCCAAGTGGAATTTCAATCTTATTTTCCATTTTTCTCGCCTGAGTACTTGTTGCCGCAGAGCTTGCATTGGACATTTGATCTATCAAATTTGGTGGCAAACTGCCAACAAAGGTCTGTTGGGTTTCTACTCAGTTGATTTGGCTGTCTTATTAGTTGCTGTCTTGAATTGGTTGGGAGACACAAAGGGGCTGCTCCAAAAGAGATGTTACAAACATGGTATCAGAGCCTTGATTCTGCCAGCCGTGGGTGTGGGAAGAGGTGTCCTTTAGATACATGCCAACTGTTTGACAAAAGGCGCTTTCAATATCAGTGAATTGGTGCTTCAGTATGGAATTTGGTCAAACCAGCGGTTAAACGGTTTTTGAAAAAGTGTCATAGAGTTTCAGCTAGATTGAGACTAAAAGAGCTGTTAGCTAAGCCTTCGATCTTCTTTGCTTCTCCTTCTCTGTATAGGATCGATAAGTCATATCCGTTTTCCTATTTTATCTTTTCGGCTGGTTTTCTAAACACATTTCCAAGGGTCCTTAGCATTCGTAATTCTTATCTAAGAAACTAGAAAGAGAGAGGTTAGTTAAATAAGCATAAAAATAAGAGTAAGGGGGCCCCGGGGGAGCATGGTTTGGCCATAGACGCGGGATTAGGATACCGCTATTTGACGAATCCTGTTTCCCAGCTCTCAGTCCTGTTCCCTTTCACGGAACACTTTATAGATAGGCTTTTTTCTCCGATTGCAGCTTACTATTATAATGAGTTATTCAAAATTCTCTCGACAGGTTTGAGAGCGCAGGGGGAGACCAGAGGTTTGGAACCCTGAGCCTAAGGCCTTCAATGGTGCTCGGAGTTCCAAGGAAGGCCTTAGGCCAACGTGTTCGATGTCTAACAGTTTTTCAGAGTGGCTCATATACCGGAAGCAGATAAAGTTAGCATTACTTCCATGTATCTTGTGGGTGATGAAAAAACTATGGTGGAAACCCAGAGTTGAGGATTCTTCACGCCAACCTATCACCGATTGGCCAGAGATGAAACAAGAGCTGAGAAAGATGGTTTTGCCGTGTAATGTCCAATGGCTAGCAAGAGACTGATTAAGGCGTTTTAGGCAAACAAACGGGTTCAGTTAGAGAGTAAGTATATGAAGAGCTTCCAATCTCTGATGCTCGAAGTGGGTAGTATAAGTGAGGAAGAAAAGCTTTACAACTTTATGCTGGATTTCAGTTGTAGGTTCAGAACGCACTGAGGAGGGAGAAAGTGAATAACCTCGCTTCAGCTATCACGGTAGCAGAGAGTTTAATGGACTTCAAAGGAAGTTCAGATGGGGCAGACAAGAACAAAAACTCTAAAGGCAAGAAGAAGTTCAGTGGGAAGAACGATCATGAAGCATCAACATCCAAAACAAATGTTGACAACAAGGGCAAAGGCAAAGCGCTGGATCCCGGGTGTTTCATTTGCGGCGGTCCCCAGTCCGAAGAGAGAGAAACTCAATGCCTTGATTGCTGAAGAAGACGAAGCGCCGGTTGAAGAAACCACTTCGAGGGTCAATCCACTTCAACTCTGGAATTCCATTAGACAAGAGAGTCGATCAGATACTAGGCTAATGTTCGTGAATGTAAAAGTCAATGGACAGGTTGTGAGGGAAATGGTTGACACCGGTGCTACTCATAACTTCCTTTCTGATCGGATCGTAGCGCGGCTAGGCCTACGGGTTGATAAGGGGAACAGCAAAATGAAGGCGGTGAACTATGAGGCGAAACCTATTGTTAGGGTAGCTAAGATAGTTCCGCTACAGATTGGCGAATGGTCTGGAAAGTTTTACTTGATGTTGGTGCCGTTGGATGACTTCCACTTTATATTGGGTTTGGAATTATTGTGGAAGACAAGAGTTTACGTTTCACCGCGTCGAGGTGGTATCCTGAAATGCGATAAAAGTCCGTGTTTTGTTCGAGGGTCATAAAACAGAAGAGGGTAAAGTTGGTTTCTGCGCTTCAGATTCGTGATAGTGCGCGAAAGTGGGCGGCTTGCCCCTAGACCATAGAATAGAGCCAACGGTGCTGCTTCGGACTAGGTAAGGTGTCGAACCTCATGTTTTCGATCTCAGTAGCTGAATCTTCTGGATTTGGTAAAAAAGAAACTAAACCCTCTGCCCTAGATTCAGCTAAAAAGCTAGCTCTCGCTTCATCTGATGCTTCATAAGTTTTAGATTTGAAAAAGCCCTCCTTCCTAAACAAGTCAAAAGACTCAGAATCGGGATCACGGTTGTTGGAACTCTTCCCCTCTTCAGCGTCTGTTTCGGCGGATGATTCGGATTCTGCGGATGCGGATTACTAAGCCGCGAGATCTCAGGATCTAGCTAGATAAGACTTATTACACCTTGGGGAAAGCCCATACGGTAAAACGAGACCAAGTCATAAGGAAAGAATTCTTGTTGCTTCAAAAAAGATCTGGCGAAGAGCACCAGTGAAGTGAGGCACGAAAGGCTTTAAAGAGCTCACGCGGATTATGCCTACCTTGGCTACTGGCGAAGATGGAGTCAATTTACTTAACCAAAGCCATACCTGAGTGACTTAGGAAGCGGCTTTGTCTTAGCTTTTCTACCTTCTGCCCGATCCTTTCATGGAGGAAGGGCTTCGTACCGTACTCGAGCTTTGGATCAATAAGTGCTAGCGCTAGCGCGCAATGGCTTAACTCTTTCCTAAAGTTTGCCCATCGTGGGACAAACACTCGGTTGCCTCTCGAAGATGAAGAAGAAAGTTCTGAAGCCGCGCTTGCCGCTGAGGAACACGATGATGGCAACTCATGGTTCTACGACATCAGAAACTACCTCAAGGATCGAAGCTTCCCATCCTATGCTACGTCCAAAGATAAGGAGATCATCAGGCGCATCGCTACGAGGTATGTAATCCTATCACACACACCTAATAATAAAAGATCTTTTATGATGATATTATCAATAATATAGTGACGGTATCAGTGGTGGTCGCGTGTGGTAGTCGTATGCTTGCGAAGAAGATTCTTCAAAAGCATACGGAGGCTTAGCACGCTAGGAGTGGGAGTCAAATCATTCCCTCTCCTCTCGGTCAAAGATTGATTGGCGAGCTCCAATTTTATACTATGAATATGAAAGGAATTTGCAAAATTCCTTTTTCCCACTAGGTTCAATCAAATCAATGAATCTTCCGGCAGGCAGGGTTTTTGCCCGAACGGAGTACTGTCTCTCTAGCTTGTAGTCAAGCAAGCAAGTTAGGCCTAAGGAACGGAATAACCAAGAAGGGAAAGGAAAGATCGGAGTACATTACTCTTATCTTTCCCTGGACGAGGCGAATCCTAGCATAACGTAATGAAAACTCACTGATGATTAAGAGATAAGATATAGGGCAGAAGAAGATCAGGCACGCAAACCAAGTCTTTCCAGTCGGGGAGTTAGAACTCTGAAGGGTCTCCTGTGACTTTCTCACCATTTGGTAGGCATGCCAACAAGATCTCATGAGAGCTTTGAATCAATCAGTAAGCTCACTCACAATCTACGGCTCAATTAGCACTAACAAAAAAAAAGGGAATTAGATCCATCTCAGGGAAAGGTAGTGATTGAGACGATCCAGCGGCGTGATTCTATGCTCGACTCAATTTGGTTAAATATTCACTAATTAAATCACTGTTCTTCCCCTTCAAAAAGCTTAGCTAAATGGCCTGCCTCACTTCGCGCGCAGGAATGGATCTTAGCTGTATCTCATAGGTAGCTTCTATAGAAAAAATACTCATCCCTTGGTGCGCATGATGGAATATTATCTTCGTCTAATCACCGAGGCCACATGGACTTTCTCTGGGATTGATTGATTCCCCTTAGGTGGATTGGTTGCTGCGCAGCTAACTACCGACCCCTCTTGTTCTGACCCCTTCTTTATAGGACTTGTTAGTAGCTCGAGGTCTGTCTCCTTGCACACCCCTCAAATCCCAATTTTTTGAGTGTTCCGCTAGTGTTCACCCGACCCCTTTCTCCCGGGCGCTCACACGGTAAGCGACCAGGGCCTCGTTCCCTAACTTCTAGCTAACCAAGCTTACACGATCCTTCTTTGTGCTTCCTGCGCTTCCGATTATGGAGCTGTACCTAGTTCCGGGCCAACGAATGAAACAACTGCCTCTCTCTCTCTCTTTTTCTCTGATTTCGTCCGTCGTTCTACGATATTTTCTCAGCAAGTCATACTAACCTGGCACACGGAGTTTTGATGGCTTGTCCCCTTTTTCTTTTTTAGAATTGTTCCAG